TTTAGATATTGTGTGTTTTGAGATACTATAAAATCAATTGAAGGGATGGATCCACTTCAAAAAAAAGGACGGATTTCTTTTAGGCAAGGAATTAAGGAACACGAGATTTCAGATGGAAGTACAATAAAAAAAAAAAAAAGACATTTAGTAACCCCCCCCAAACAAAACAAGCAAACGGGGAATATTTTCATCTATTTTGTAGAGTTTTGGCGGCATGGCCGAGCGGTAAGGTGGGGGACTGCAAATCCTTTTTCCCCAGTTCAAATCTGGGTGTCGCCTGATCAACAAAAGACAAGACTCGAAATCCCTTATTCTGCTTTACTGGTATAACTCGCCGAATTTTTACCAGCAAAACTGGCGTAGGAAAAAAACTCTTGTGGGGGTTCTGCTCTTTAAAGTGCTGTAAATCCTTGCATCTAGGATTCAAGGGAAGAGTATAGTAGTGGAAGGACTATCATATCAAATCAAGAGTTACCGATTTCTTTCCACTACTAATGTAGTGTCTACTTACCGGGTCTTGAATTAGATTGGATAGTCAGACGTAAAATCGAATTAATAGTTATGGAAGGGGCAGAAGATACTTTGTATACAGAGTATACAGACTCATGAGAGTCTCTGAGTGCACGGGCATTCAATCAATATTAGATTGGAGGCATAATTGGCTTTTACTTAATGATAATGAAGGGCCACAAAAAAGAGAATGGGTCTTATTATTCCTACATATTAGTAACATTCCCTTTGATACTTCCAAAGAAAAGTGTGACTGCGTATTTTGTTTAATGTTTCCCGATTCTACTCGAAATCATATAAGAACTTGTTATACGTGGATTTATGGGAGTGTTTCATATTTCTATTTATTGGAATCTTTCATCAAGGGTCTTGGGTCAGAATCCCTTTTTGACTCTGCACCAGTGATTCCACTATTATTAGTAAACAATAATGGAATCATTCCTTCATATTCATAGAGATAGGGGACATAATTCACATGGATATAGTAAGTCTCGCTTGGGCTGCTTTAATGGTAGTCTTTACATTTTCCCTTTCACTCGTAGTATGGGGAAGAAGTGGACTCTAGAGATACTACTAATTGAGTTGGGGAATAAAACTGTATCACTTTTTTTTTTATAGATTTTTTCTAGATCGTTCTGCAAAGCCTTTTTAATTTATTAATTAATAATTAACTTAATATTTAATTCATTAATTTAATTCAATTTCGAAATTCGAAATTGAATTAATAAAAATATCTTCATTTCGAAATTCTATCGGCTTGGATTCTAGTGGAGGAATTGTATTCCATTCCTAATATATATGAATAATACTCTTTCACAACCAAAATCAAATAAATATTTCAATAATTCCCAGATTCGTATTTTGAAAGGAAAAGGGATATGAATGATAGGAAATTGATTACAACCAACGTCTTCCTAAATTTTCTATTTCGACGAACCGGCTCTTACCAGAGTTATATAGGGACAGTGAGGAAGAACGAGGAACACCGGACCCCTTTTTACTTTTTAGTTGTTTTTATTGTCCTTTTTACTGTTCAAAGAGAAAAGAAAGAAGTTCCGATATTTAATAAGATCTTGCTTTGGTCGAGTCACATATTTCGCACGTACCGCTTGTTTTATTGTTTTATTTAGTATTTAGAAATTTTGATTTATGCTATGCTTTATTGACTCCTTTCATATCACGGCTCAAGGGTTCAAAATCGGTGGGGTACCCCTTTTCGAAATCCGAAGAAGTTATTGATTGAGCGGTTGATAGATGATCCAAGGAGTTCTATGATAAATTCTTCGGAATGCTAAAAAAAGATTACTTTCTTTTCTTTTATTACCTTGATTTTCTTTTAGTAATATATGCCCAATATAGTTTTTCCTTCATTGATTTGATTCTTTTTTAATGGATACCGGGATTCATATTGCAAATAATAAGAAATCGAGAAATTAGAAAATCGTAAGAATTGCCTTTCGATTATTTCAGATTGATTGGAATCAACAAAAATAAAATAGATAAAGCAAAGAAATAGAATTGAGATACTATGTACATTACATATATTTAATTGATATTAACATGTATGAAGATACATATACATATTGTATATTGATCTCTATTCAGTTTGTATCTTTCTGCATTACAATAATAAAAATAGATAGTATGGTAGAAAGATTCATATATGAATCTTTCTACCATACTATCGAATCTCATAGGCTACTGCTGATCTAGTCCGTTCATTTCATTTAAGATGTGAAATTGGAATCTTTTTTCTTAAATCATTGATAAGAACTAAGAAGTCAAGTTTCATTCAAATTAATCACTTTGACTGACAGTTTTTACGTATATTATAAGCAAAAAAGCGGTAGGAACTAGAATGAACAGTGCAGTAGCAATAAATGCGAGAATATTTACTTCCATAATCTCATCGTTTCGTTTTTTTTTTTTGTTTTTTACTTCGCAATAACTCGGGATTTAATCCCATAGAGATGATAAACCTTTCGCTTGTAAATTCAATGGGATGAATTCCATTTCGATAATATTGAATCGGATCAATATCATGAATAACAATATCTGAGCTATCAAGTCGATTCATCGTCGAGAATTGAATAGTATAACATAGGCAGATCTTTTATCCACACATCGAATACAAACTTTGATTCCTGAGTCAATCAAAAGAATTCCTTTAGTTTATACTTTAAATACTTGATTTTTATTTTTCATTCTTTGCCATTCTGTCTTTTCTATAACCTACCGCGTTCCTTGTACAACCATCTAACCGCTTTCCACGTCCATTATTTACAAATGGTTTACAAATAAACCTAAACAAAGAATAGAAACGAAATCGAAAAGAGTTAAGTTCGAAACTCCTTTTTTTTTAATGATCTAATTTTCTTGGAAAACAAAGAAAAAGAAGTGTGATAAAGACAAGTCCCGGTATAAAAAAAATATTCCATGAAATTGACTATTTTCGATTTTGTTCTTTCAATACCCTTAAAAAAAAAAAGATTATTCATTCCCTCTCTAAGAGGGGCGAGATCCTTGGTTGATCTTTATCTTGATTTTATTAAAAATATCCTCCCCCTTTCTTTGGATTAGTAATAGAACGCATATATCAAAAGTTCGGCGTGAAATTTGAATGAGATAAATTGTTTTAAATTCAAACGAGTAATTTAAGTTACACAAAATTGAAATTAGAAAAGAAGATATTTTTAATCTGAAAAGTATTTTATCAAAATAAAAGTAACTATCTTAAATTCATTTTGTATCGTACAAGAAATGAATTACATTTGTGGATGTACTCCCGGGAACGATATAACGATATGGTACTCGATTCTATTACATACACGGATCGTAAGCAGTCGAAAAAAAAAGCCAGACCCAATACGGTATCTCTTGGAATCCTGAATATCATGCTACCAATAATTGTACCAATTCACACACGTCTCTTTCTCATCAACCGGTAACGGTTGATGAGAAATGCGAACCAAAAAAGAAAAAAAAAAGAAGGATACCGTTGGGAATTAAATTCTACCATTTGTACCCAGTTTAACAGAAAATGGAGAGATATATTGATGGATTTTTTTTATTGGACTTGGATCCGTCGGGACTGACGGGGCTCGAACCCGCAGCTTCCGCCTTGACAGGGCGGTGCTCTGACCAATTGAACTACAATCCCGGGGAAATAAAATGTACAGCATACATATTCTTATGATTTCATTCAAACCATTTCTATTTAGATTAAAATCGTCGTGTTTTAACAGAGACGCGAGTGATATATTGATATCCACAAGGATATACACTTTAGTGAGAGCAGCACGGATTACTAGTAATCCTTTCGTTTCGCTATTGCCCAATCGACTGGTAATCTATTTTTCACTGAAAAAAAAGTCTTTTTTTGTCTTTACTTTATTCTTTTCATTAGACTTTATACTTAATGATCCTGATATGAACCTAGATCGTTAGCAAGATCAGAATTTATGGGAACAAATAAATAGAGCAACTAAAAAAATAAATAGAGGTAGGGATATATCAGAAAATTGGACTTTTTTGAATCTGGCATTTCTGGCAAACAAAGGGGGTTATATCATTTCATGGTGGATCAGCGAATTATTGGGCCGAGCTGGATTTGAACCAGCGTAGACATATTGCCAACGAATTTACAGTCCGTCCCCTTTAACCGCTCGGGCATCGACCCAGGAAGAATCAATTGTAGGCTTATTGATAATCCACGATCAACTTCCTTTCGTAGTACCCTACCCCCAGGGGAAGTCGAATCCCCGTTGCCTCCTTGAAAGAGAGATGTCCTAAACCACTAGACGATGGGGGCATACTTGCCCGACCGCCAGTATACAATGCTCATAGTATGAACAGCTTTTTAAAATTGTCAATATAATGGAATGGTATGACTAGATCTGAAGGATCTTTCCGTCTTTTCTGATCCCATACCATAGCATTTTTTGATTCGTCATTTAGACTTATGAATCACTCATTTGAACCGCCATTCTATTCTATAATATCAATCCATTATAGAAATTAATATTAAAAAAAAATAATAATAAAAATAGGACGAAGTAAAGGACTTTTTTGGGAAGTGATTGGTCCGACATAAAAGAAGGTTAAACTTCATTTCTTCCACTTTCATTCATTGAATCACTCCTTGTTAAGATAAGATAGGCGTATCTCTATATCACACTAAGCCAGGAAATTAACAAATGAGAAATCTGAAAATCTGGTAACGGGGATCAAGAAGTTATCGAAAATCTTTTTTTCTCTAAAAATTGAAATTTGGTTCGGGGGACAAACTGAATCTCTTCATCACATGCTTCAATGAAATATCTTGGATCTATGTTGAATTGGTAGGTCCATGTATCAATCAAATGAATTTCGTTCCGTTCTGATGGAGGTCAGGTCAATTCAAGTCAATTCCATTAGGGTTGGTATTGAAACAATTCATTTCGTTGATATTTATCAAATCCAATATCACTAAACCCAATTTACCCTAGACT